TGTTCTGGAAGAACAGGAGGAAGAAAATGAGGAAAAATCGATAGAAGATCATGAAATTCGTTCAAGAAAAGCCAAATATGTGGTAATTTATACTGATAATGAGAATAATACCAATTTTATTACTAATAATACTAGTAATAGTGATCAATCAGAAGAGGTGGATTTGATACGCTACTCGCAACAATCGGATTTTCGTAGGGATATAATAAAAGGATCCATGCGTACTCAAAGACGTAAAACAGTTATTTGGGAAATGTTTCAAGCAAATGCGCATTCCCCGCTTTTTTTGGATCGAATAGACAAAACATTTTTTTTTTCTTCTTTTGATATCTCTGAAATGATGAATCTCATTTTTAGGAATTCGGTCGAGAGAGAACCGGAATTGAAAATTTCCAATTTTGAGGAGGAAGGGCCAAAAGAAAAGAAAAAAAGAAATGAAGAGAAAAAAGAGGAAAATGAACAGATAACAATATCAGAAACTTGGGATAACATTATATTTGCTCAAACAATAAGAAGTTTAACGTTAGTAACCCAATCCTTTCTTAGAAAATACATTGTATTGCCTTCATTGATAATAGCTAAAAATATTGTCCGTATGTTATTATACCAATCCACCGAGTGGGATGAGGATTGGGAGGAATGGAATAGAGAAACACATGTTAAATGCACCTATAATGGTGTTCAATTATCGGAAAAAGAATTTCCCCAAAATTGGTTAACAGACGGTATTCAGATAAAGATTATGTTTCCTTTCTATCTTAAACCTTGGCGAAGATCTAAAATACGATCTCATCATAGAGATACAATGAAAAAAAAAAGAAAAAAAGAAGATTTTTGTTTTTTAACAATTTTGGGAATGGAAGCAGAAGTTCCTTTTGGTTCTCCCCGAAAACGACCTTCTTTTTTTGAACCCATTTATAAAGAACTCAAAAAAAAAATTGTAAAAATAATTAGAAAAGGAAAAAAGAATTTTTTTTTCGTTCTAAAAGTTTTTAAAGAAAAAGGATGGGTTATCAAAATAGTTCTAGTTATAAAACAAAAAATGAAGGAAAAAGTAAACCCCATTTTCTTATTTGAATTGAGGAAGGTAAAAGTATATAAACCGAATGAAAATGTAAGAGATTCTAAAATAAATAATAAGATTATTCGCGAATCAACCATTCGAATTAGATCCATGAATTTGGAAAATTACTCACTCATAGAAAAAAAAATAAAGGACCTTGCTGATAGGACAGTCACAATCAGGAATCAAATAGAACTAGAAGGAATCACAAAAGACAAGAAAAAAATAGTTCTAACTTGTGATGATAAAAAATCGGAATCACAGAAACATATTTTGCAGATATTTAAAAGAAAAAAGATCCGATTTATACGTAAATTAAATTTTTTTATGAAATCATTCATTGAAAAAATATACATAGATATCTTTCTACGTACGATTACTATTTTTAGGATCAATGCACAACTTTTCTTTGAATCAACAAAAAAAATTATCACAAAATCGATTTACAACGATGAAACAAATCGAGAAGGAATTGATGAAAGAGATAAAAATACAATGAACTTTATTTCGACTATAAAAAAATCGTTTTCTAATACTAATATCAGAAATAATAATTCAAATATTTATTATTATAATAATAATAATAATTTATCCTCCTTGTCCCAAGCATATGTATTTTACAAATTATCACAAACCCAATTACTTAACAAATATCACTTGAGACCTGTACTTCAATATCCCAGGACCCATTCTTTTATTAAGGATAAAGTCAAGGATTATTGTATGACACGAGGAATATTTGATTCCAAATCAAAGCAAAAGAAAATTTATAAGTCTGGAAAAAATGAATGGAAAAACTGGTTAAAGGGACATTATCAATACAATTTATCTCAGACAAAATGGTCTCGATTAGTACCTCAAAAATGGCGAAATAGAATCAACCAACGTTCTACGATTCAAAATAAAAACTCAATTAAATTTGATTCACATAAAAAAGAAAAAGACCAATTAATTCATTACATGAAACAAAATTACTATGCGGCGTCAGTGGATTCATTGACGAGTCAAAAAGAAAAATTTAAAAAACACTACAGATATTATCTTTTATCACATAAATATATGAATTATGGGAATAGGAAGGACTCATATATTTATGAATCAACATTACAAGTAAAAGGAAATAAAAAAATTCCATACAATTTCAATACACTGAAACCGGAATCATTTTATGTATTGGTAAGTATACCTATTAGTAATTATCTAGAAAAGGAATATATTATTGCTACACATAAAAATCTGGATAGAAAATATTTTGATTGTAGAATTCTCCATATTTGTCTTAGAAAAAATATCGACATTGAGACCTGGACCAATACACATATCAGCAGCAAAATTGAGAAAAATACTAAGACTGAAAACAAAATTATCAAAAAATTGAAAAAAAAATATATTTTTTCTAAGACAATTCATCAGGGAATTAAACCATCCAATCAAAAAAGTATTTTTTTTGATTGGATGGGAATGAATCAAGAAAAGTTTTATCGTACCATATCAAATCTAGAACCCCGGTTCTTCCCAGAATTTGTGCCACTCTTTGATGCATATAGGATTAAACCATGGATCATACCAATCAAATTACTTCTTTTTAATTTTTATTTATATGAAAAGATTAGTCAAAATAAAAGCATCAACATAAATCAAAATAAAAAAAAAAATCTTCAGATATCATCTAATCAAAAAGAATATCTTAAATTAGAAAATTACAACCAAGAAAAAAACGAACAACAGGGACAAGAAAATCTTGGATCAGATCTACGAAAACAAAACAAAAAAAAAAATGTTGAAGACAATTACGCGAGATCAGACATTAAAGAAGGTAAAAAGAAAAAACAATCCAAGAAAAAGAAGGAAACAGAACTAGATTTATTCCTGAAAAAATATTTCTTTTTTCAATTAAGATGGGATGACTCCTTGAATCAAAAAATGATCGATAATATCAAAGTATATTGTCTCCTACTTAGACTGATAAATCCAAGGAAAATTGCTATATCCTCAATTCAAAGAGGAGAGATACGTCTGGATAAAATGCTAATTCAGAAAAGTCTAGCTATTACAGAATTGATAAAAAAAGGAATATTGATTATCGAACCGATTCGTTTATCTATAAAAAGGGATGGAAAATTTATTATATATCAAACCCTAGGTATTTCATTGATCGATAAAATTAAGCACCAAACTAACAGAAAATGCATAAAAAAAAGATATGTTGATAAGAAGAATTTTTATAAATCCGTTGCAATACACGGCAATATGCTTGTGGATGGAGACAAAAGTAATTATGATTTCTTTGTTCCTGAAAATATTCTATCTCCTAGACGTCGTAGAGAATTGAGAATTCTAATTTGTTTTAATTCTCGTAATTGGAATTTTGTGGATAGAAATCTAGTATTTTGCAATGAAAAAAACATAAGAAGCTCTGGAAAATTTTTGAATGAGGACAAGCATTTTAATACTAATACAGATACAAATAAATTCATTAAATGCAAATTGTTTCTTTGGCCCAATTACCGATTAGAAGATTTAGCTTGTATGAATCGCTATTGGTTTAATACCAATAATGGCAGTCGTTTCAGTATGTCAAGGATATATATGTATCCACGAATCAGAATTTGTTAATAGTATATTTCCTATATCTGTGATATTTTTCGGTAGATGAAAGCCGAAAGATATACATATACGCTGTATTACATTCTGGTACATGACACGGATTTAATGGCGTATCAACTCAATTGGATCTAATCTAGGACGAAATCGGCAGAATCCTTTTAGGTACAAAGAAATCATTCTCTCCATGAATTAGGAAAAAATCCAAATTTTTGTGTGTACTAGATTAAAATAACTGGCATAAAGATTATTATTTTTATTTTTCCTGATCGATTCGGTAAAGTAAAATAAATCCATGGGAAAGAAAAAAAGATAGAAAATTTTTTTTATGATCAAAAATTCATTCATCTCAGTTATTTCACAAGAAGAAAAAGAAGAAAACAAGGGTTCTGTTGAATTTCAAGTATTAAGTTTCACCAGTAAGATACGTAGACTTACTTCACATTTGGAATTGCACAAAAGAGATTTTTTATCCCAAAGAGGTCTACGAATAATTCTGGGAAAACGTCAACGGCTCCTGGCTTATTTGTCAAAGAAAAATAGAGTCCGTTATAAGAAATTAATAGATCAGTTGGATATTCGGGAGCCAAAAACTCGTTAATTTAATCGTTTGAATTTTTTTTTTAATAGTTATTTTATTAGATTTTTCATTTTGATGAACCTCGTTTTGAGGAATTCGTGGAATAATGAATTAAGGAAGAAAGAATATGACTATACCGGCTACAAGAAAAGATCTCATGATAGTCAATATGGGTCCTCACCACCCATCAATGCATGGTGTTCTTCGACTGATCGTTACTCTCGATGGTGAAGATGTTATTGATTGTGAACCCATATTGGGATATTTACACAGAGGGATGGAAAAAATAGCAGAAAACCGAACAATTATACAATATCTTCCTTATGTAACACGTTGGGATTATTTAGCTACTATGTTCACAGAGGCAATAACGGTAAATGCACCAGAACAATTGGAAAATGTTCAAGTACCTCAGAGAGCCAGTTATATCAGAGTAATTATGCTGGAGCTGAGTCGTATAGCTTCTCATTTGTTATGGCTTGGACCTTTTATGGCGGATATCGGTGCACAGACTCCATTTTTCTATATTTTCAGAGAGAGAGAATTGTTATATGATCTATTCGAAGCCGCCACAGGTATGCGAATGATGCATAATTATTTCCGCATCGGAGGAGTAGCTGCTGATCTACCTCATGGCTGGATAGATAAATGTTTGGATTTCTGCGATTATTCTTTAACAGGAGTTGTTGAATATCAAAAACTTATTACACGGAATCCCATTTTTTTGGAACGAGTTGAAAGAGTGGGCATTATTGGTGGAGAGGAAGCAATAAATTGGGGTTTATCAGGACCAATGTTACGAGCTTCTGGAATCCAATGGGATCTTCGTAAGGTTGATCATTATGAGTGTTACAATGAATTCGATTGGGAAGTCCAATGGCAAAAAGAAGGAGATTCATTAGCTCGTTATTTAGTACGAATAGGTGAAATGGGGGAATCTATAAAAATTATTCAACAGGCTCTAGAAGGAATTCCTGGAGGTCCCTATGAGAATTTAGAAGTCCGACGCTTTGATAGAGCAAAAAATTCCGAATGGAATGATTTTGAATATAGATTTATTAGTAAAAAACCTTCACCCAATTTTGAATTGTCGAAACAAGAACTTTATGTAAGAGTAGAAGCCCCAAAAGGAGAATTAGGAATTTATTTGATAGGGGATAATAGCATTTTCCCCTGGAGATGGAAAATTCGTCCACCCGGTTTCATCAATTTGCAAATTCTTCCTCAGCTAGTTAAAAGAATGAAATTGGCTGATATCATGACGATACTAGGTAGTATAGATATCATTATGGGAGAAGTTGATCGTTGAAATGATAATTGATACGACAGAAGTACAAGCTATCAATTCTTTTTCTACATCGGAATCCATAAAAGAAATCTATGGACTCATATGGATGTTTGTATCCATTTTTACCCTTATATTTGGAATCATAATAGGGGTACTAGTAATTGTGTGGTTAGAAAGAGAAATATCTGCAACGATACAACAACGTATTGGACCTGAATATGCTGGTCCGTTGGGAATTCTTCAAGCTCTAGCAGATGGGACTAAATTACTTTTTAAGGAGGACCTACTCCCATCTAGAGGAGATATTCGTTTGTTTAGTGTTGGACCGTCTATAGCGGTCATATCAATTCTACTAAGTTATTTAGTAATTCCTTTTGGATACCGCCTTGTTTTAGGTGATCTCAGTATAGGTGTTTTTTTATGGATCACCATTTCAAGTATTGCCCCTATTGGGCTTCTTATGTCAGGATATGGATCGAATAATAAATATTCTTTTTCAGGTGGTCTACGAGCTGCTGCTCAATCTATTAGTTATGAAATACCATTAACTCTATGCGTCTTATCAATATCTCTACGTGTGATTCGTTGGAACATGAACTTTTACTTCTTTCCTAGAAATAAATAAAGAAAAGAGGTTGAATGTATTGAATAGATATTTTTTTTTATTCATCGATGAGTTAAACCAGATAGTTATATGAGTGAAACAAAACAGCTTATAAATTTGCAGTAAGAAGAGAAAATCTCATTCCCTATGTACAAGAATGAAATTAAAGTAAACATAAGCAGCATAAACTGTTTACCCCAAGATTGAGATTCTTTGATTAGTCATCATATCTTGAAGCGGGTGCAAAAGATCAACTGTATGGAGTTTCCACTACTGCCTTGTATGTATTAACATACCGGGGATCAATCAAAAATCGGTGGACAGTTAGGAACACCAAGGTACACAAAGGATTAGTAATGGGGATAATGTAAGAAAGATATCAAAAAAAGAGATATTTCTGCATAAAACGAATCATAATAAGGGCTTTAAGTTGGTAGAAATGATCAAGAAGTATCTCCCTACGATTCCGATCTCGAGTATGCTCCTATTCACTGATTAAAGAAATGACTATCAAGAACGAATTAATCCTTTATTTTTTTCTAAATACCTTCTTTTCTTCTGAGACAGAAGAACAGGAACAAAAAAAAATGGAATGCAATAATCAAATGAATGAATAAAAATTTTTTTAAAATAAAAAAAGATCTTTATTTATTCTTTGTTTCCTATATCCGTATTCATACATACGGAATTCTTATCATTATTCATGAACTAATGCCTATATATATTGATAACGAATATTTTATTGAAAGATTAAGTTATTACCGAACAAAGAAAAATTATCATTATAAGGATGAGATCAATTCGGAAGCACTTTTTTCTTATTCTAGCAGACAGAATTCCATTGGTCTAATTTTGGACTCTCCGATGTATCTTTATTTGATCTATCCTTCATCAAAAGAGGGTGAAAATACCGAACCAGTCCTTACATTTATTTGTGGCCATAGAGGAGCCGTATGAAGCTGAAGTTTCATGTACGGTTTTGTAATAGCGATGGGAACAGTGATGTTATTATCGACTATGATTATCTAATAGTTCAAGTACAGTTGATATAGTTGAAGCGCAGTCAAAATATGGTTTTTGGGGATGGAATCTGTGGCGTCAACCTATAGGGTTTATTGTTTTTCTAATTTCTTCTCTAGCCGAATGTGAGAGATTGCCATTTGATTTACCGGAAGCAGAGGAGGAATTAGTAGCAGGTTATCAAACCGAATATTCAGGTATCAAATTCGGTTTATTTTATATTGCTTCTTACCTAAATCTATTACTTTCTTCATTATTTGTAACAGTTCTTTACTTAGGTGGGTGGAATTTTTCTATTCCGTACATATCTATTCCTGAACTTTTCGGAATAAATAAAATGGCCGGAGTTTTTGGAATTACAATTGGTATCTTTATTACATTAGCTAAAGCTTATTTGTTTCTGTTCATTCCTATCACAACAAGATGGACTTTGCCTAGGATAAGAATGGACCAGCTATTAAATCTTGGATGGAAATTTCTTTTACCTATTTCTTTAGGTAATCTATTATTGACAACTTCTTCCCAACTTGTTTCACTATAAATAAGAAAATACGATAACGATATTCCGGATTCATAACCTCTTCAAAACAAGAGAAAGAAACATAAATTTTTTCTTGGATATTTACAATATGTTCTCTATGGTGACTGGGTTCATGAATTATAGTCAACAAACAATACGAGCTGCAAGGTATATTGGTCAAAGTTTCATAATTACCTTATCCCACACAAATCGTTTACCTATAACTATTCAATATCCTTATGAAAAATCAATCACATCAGAGCGTTTCCGTGGTCGAATCCACTTTGAATTTGATAAATGTATTGCTTGTGAAGTATGTGTTCGTGTATGCCCGATAGATCTACCCGTTGTTGATTGGAGATTTGAAAGAGATATTAAAAAAAAACAATTGCTTAATTATAGTATTGATTTTGGGGTCTGTATATTTTGTGGTAATTGTGTCGAGTATTGTCCAACAAACTGTTTATCAATGACTGAAGAATATGAACTTTCTACTTCTGATCGTCACGAATTGAATTATAATCAAATTGCTTTGGGTCGGTTACCAATGTCAATAATTGGAGATTACACAATTCAAACAGTTATGAATTCGACTCAAATCAAAATAGACAAAGATAAACCCTTTGATTCAAGAACGATTACCAATTACTAAGATTTTGTTTTGATATAAAAGACCAAAGCTTTTTTATTTTGTTTGGTCAGTAACTACAAAATAATAACTAATAATTATTGATTGTTTAGAATTATTCTTTGATTTAAACTGAGAATATATTTTTCGTGATGATTTCGAAATATACAATCCCCATTAATCTTTTCTCAATAATTTTATCTATATCTACATTAATCCATATAAAAAAAAGTTTTATTTAATTCAATTAGGAATGTATCATATACAAGAAAAAAATGGGGCAACCCCTTTTCCTTTCCCGGACCATTTAGTAAGGTCATGAAATATTTCGACTTATTTATTAATTTATCATTTTAATAATGGATTTACCTGGACCAATACATGATATTCTTGTAGTATTTTTTGGATCAGTTCTTGTATTAGGAGGTCTGGGAGTAGTATTACTTACCAATCCCATTTTTTCTGCCTTTTCGTTGGGATTGGTTCTTGTTTGTATATCCTTATTCTATATTCTATCGAATTCCTATTTTGTAGCTGCCGCACAGCTCCTTATTTATGTTGGAGCAATAAATGTCTTAATCATATTTGCTGTAATGTTCATGAATGGTTCAGAATATTCCAATGATTCCCATTTTTGGACCATTGGAGATGGGGTCACTTCACTGGTTTGTACAAGTATTTTTTTTTCACTAATTACTATTATCCCAGATACGTCATGGTATGGAATTTTTTGGACTACAAGATCAAGCCAGATTATAGAACAGGACCTAATAAGTAACATTCAACAAATTGGTATTCATTTATCAACAGATTTTTATCTTCCGTTTGAACTCATTTCCATAATTCTTTTAGTTTCCTTGATAGGTGCAATTACTATGGCTCGTCAATAATAAATACTTAGAATTTAATTCTAAGATTTATAAATTCTAAATAAATAAAATAAATGGAAAGGTTTAAGGTTTTTATAAGGTTTTTAATTAAAACTATCTATTGCCAATACCTTCTTTTATTCTGTAATCGTTCTATTCTAATCAATCGAATCGGTTGAATTGTTGTTTATATTGAAATGAATCGAGATTGATAAGGAGTTAGTCAATGATGTTCGAGCATGTACTTTTTTTGAGTGTCTATTTATTCTCTATCGGTATCTATGGATTGATCACAAGTCGAAAGATGGTTAGAGCACTTATGTGTCTTGAGCTTATACTTAATTCGGTTAATATCAATCTCGTAACATTTTCTAATATATTTGATAATCGCCAATTAAAAGGCGACATTTTCTCAATCTTTGTTATAGCTGTTGCGGCTGCTGAAGCAGCTATTGGGCTAGCTATTGTTTCATCAATTCATCGTAACAGAAAATCAACTCGTATCAATCAATCGAATTTGTTGAATAATTAGTTATGATCATAAGATACATAATATCACATAGAATATTAATCTATTTTATATTAAATTTATATTTATTCTAATCTAATTTTATTAGAATTAATATTAATTATTTTATTATAATTATTATAATTATAATATTATTATATAACATCTTATATAATAATTAATATACTTATTTATTATTTTATTATTTTTTTATTATTATATATATTATCATTATAAATATAAAATATATATATATATTATTTTATTGAATTAATTTTCTATTGAATAACAAATATTTTCATATTGAATAAATATTTTGAATTAATATTGAAATATTGACCAATTTGTCGGTCAATTTGAATTCACATGTGCAACTCGCATGATCATGCGAGTTGCAAGAGAAATCAAAGTCTCTTGGACTTTTCTCATGAACAGATTTAGAAATATATTGATTCTTAAAATTTTGATAAACCACTGCTTCGTCTGGTGTCTACAATATAAATGTATGATTCATTTACTACTAATTTTATTTTACCAGATCGAAAATTTTTTATGCTCAAAACTGGAATTTATAGATCCAATGTCACATTCAGTAAAAATTTATGATACATGTATAGGGTGTACTCAATGTGTACGAGCCTGCCCCACAGATGTATTGGAAATGATACCTTGGGACGGATGTAAAGCTAAGCAAATTGCTTCCGCACCAAGAACCGAGGACTGTGTAGGTTGTAAGAGATGTGAATCCGCCTGCCCAACAGATTTTTTGAGTGTCCGTGTTTATTTATGGCATGAAACAACTCGCAGCATGGGTCTATCTTATTGATACGTTACAAAAAACTCCACTTGAATCATTTGATTCCTCTTTACCGACAAAAACCCGTACTCGATAGAATTTATTATTTCGAGCACGGGTTTTTCTGGTCAAAACATATCTTGTCTTTATCACGAGTTATTTTCCTTGGTTAACAATACTTGTAGTTTTGCCGATATTCGCGGGTTCCTCAATTTTCTTTTTTCCTCATAGAGGAAATAAGATGTTTAGATGGTATACTATTTGTATATGTTTATTAGAACTCCTTCTAACAACCTATGCATTCTGTTATCATTTCCAATTGGACGATCCATTAATCCAATTGGAAGAAGATTATAAATGGATAGATATTTTTGATTTTCACTGGAAACTGGGAATCGATGGACTTTCCATAGGACCCATTTTACTGACAGGATTTATCACTACTTTAGCTACTTTAGCGGCTTGGCCAGTTACGCGAAATTCGCGATTGTTCTATTTCCTGATGTTAGCAATGTACAGCGGTCAAATAGGATCATTTTCTTCTCGAGACCTTTTACTTTTTTTCATCATGTGGGAGTTAGAATTAATTCCTGTTTACTTACTTTTATCCATGTGGGGAGGAAAAAAACGTCTCTACTCGGCTACAAAGTTTATTTTGTACACAGCAGGGGGTTCTATTTTTCTCTTAATAGGAGTTCTAGGTATGGGTTTATATGGTTCCAATGAACCAACATTAGATTTTGAAAGATTAGTTAATCAATCATATCCTGTGGCATTGGAAATAATATTATATTTTGGTTTCTTTATTGCTTATGCTGTCAAATCGCCGATTATACCCCTGCATACATGGTTACCAAATACCCATGGAGAAGCACATTACAGCACATGTATGCTTCTAGCTGGAATCTTATTAAAAATGGGAGCATATGGATTGATTCGGATCAATATGGAATTATTACCCCACGCTCATTCTATATTTTCTCCCTGGTTGGTAATAGTTGGAACGATGCAAATAATCTATGCAGCTTTAATTTCTATCGGTCAACGAAATTTTAAAAAGAGAATAGCCTATTCCTCTGTATCTCACATGGGTTTTATAATTATAGGAATTGGTTCTATAACCGACATGGGACTCAATGGAGCCATTTTACAAATACTCTCTCATGGATTTATTGGTGCTGCACTTTTTTTCCTGGCGGGAACGAGTTGTGATAGAATACGTCTTGTTTATCTCGACGAAATGGGAGGTATATCTATCCCAATGCCAAAAATATTTACCATGTTCAGTAGTTTCTCGATGGCTTCTCTTGCATTGCCAGGAATGAGTGGTTTTGTTGCGGAATCAGTAGTATTTTTTGGAATAATTACTAGTCCAAAATATCTTTTAATGCCAAAAATACTAATTACTTTTGTAATGGCAATTGGAGTGATATTAACTCCTATTTATTTATTATCTATGTCACGTCAGATGTTCTATGGATACAAGCTATTCAATGTTCCACACTCTAATTTTTTGGATTCTGGACCACGAGAACTATTTGTTTCAATTTGTATCTTTCTCCCTATAATAGGGATTGGTATTTATCCTGATTTCGTTCTCTCGTTATCAATTGACAGGGTACAAGCTATCCTATCTAATTACTTTTATAGATAGTGTTTTATTAATGAGACAAAAAGTCTTATAATTCTTTTTAAATTAAATTTTAAGATTTTTAAAAAATCGTTCGCTGTACAATGCGAAAGAATAAAGTGAATTAGAATTGTAATGAGATGCATTTCGATTTTTTGTTTTGACTTTTGACAACCAGCCAAAAGTCAAAACAAAAAATCGAACAAGCAAACTTTCGTTATATATGGGACGATATTCTTATGAATTTTTCATGTAGCTTATTCAATTAGATGTTAATGTGAATGAACCATAACTATGTAAACCTATTCCTAATAGATTGACCCCAAAATAGCATATCCAAATTATAAAAAATCCTATAGAAGCTATAAGTGCCGAATTCGTACCTTGTAAACTTTGATTTGTTCTAGTATGTGAATAAATCGCGAATATGGTCCAAGTAATAAATGCCCAAGTTTCCTTCGGGTCCCAACTCCAATAAGATCCCCATGCTTCATTGGCCCATACTGCTCCACAAAGAATGCCTATGGTTAAAAAGGTAAACCCTAAACTAATCATACGATAACTCCAATAATCCAAACGCTGAGTCAATTGATATTTGTAATAATTTCGAAATGAAAGAAAAGAAGTTTTTTTAAAAACACTTCTTCTTTTTTCATTCAAGTATTTAATCTCACCAAAGAAAAATGATCTAATTAAGAAATTATTGCTTTTACAAAAAAAATTTATGTTGTTTCGAAATGTAATGACTAGAAGAGCGATTGATAATAACGATCCGCATAAAAGAGCTGCATAGCTCAATAACATCATACTTACGTGCATCATTAACCACTGAGATTGTAGAGCAGGTACTAATATTGCGGATTGATGCATTTCAGTTGAAAGACCCGACGTAGCGAAGCCTTGAGTAAAAATAGTACTTGGGGTAGTTATTATGCTTAAATCATTTTTATGGTTCAATTTCTTGGAAATTATATGAATAATAAATAAACTACATGAAAGGAAGATTAATGACTCGTATAAATTACTTAACGGAAAATGTCCCGAAGAAATCCAACGAGAAACTAATAATCCTGTTATAGAGAAAAAGGTGGCTATCATCCCTTTTTCCGATGAATCACGTAATCTTACGATTTCGTAGACTAATAAGTTCATGAAATGAATCGTAATCACAATTGAAATGATCGAAAAAGAGATATGAGTTAATATATGTTCTAAAGTCACAAATATCATAAAAAAAAGTGTCCCATTACAGAATTGAAATCGGAAATTGAATACATTATAGGATACATTGTGTCTCTTTTAGAGGATGCCGCCACTCGGACTCGAACCGAGATGCTCTAGCACTGCTTCCTAAGAGCAGCGTGTCTACCGATTTCACCATGGCGGCTTACTTGAAATAATAATATTCAATTAATGTTGAATCGTCAAGAATCAAGGATTCAATATAATTTAGGAAACATTAGAATCGATGAAAAAAGACTCGTTTAAATTCATATTTGAATCTTCAATAAAATAATCCTTAGTTAGTATCGTCCTAGGTTCAGTTTTAACAATCAACTTTCACGTACTATAAACTAAGTTCCCCCGATACAGTTGAAATTTCGATAGTTTTGCTCTCAGTCGAGGTATAGAATTAAGAATTGTCCTTTCCTTTTTTTTCTATTTTTTTTGATGATTTGTTTTTCATTTATCTGATTTCAATGAAAAAAAAATCAAATAACTAAGATCTCATATGTATTACAATTTCATCACTAAATCCATTTGGAATTTTTCTAACGATTCCGATACTTTAGTATCATTAAGTATTATATTAATACTCTTCATTGTGTATATGTATATAATATAAATAGGGTAACATTTACCAAACCAATTAAGTTTTAGACTAGGCATATAACAAAACAAAAGAATTAAAATTTCTATGGCAATTGTACTATTCACAATAGAAAATCTTAATCCTATTTTTCTATTGTGAAAAGTTAATGGATAGGGAAAAAATACTATTCTTAAAATAAGAACAAAATATACAGAAAACTCTTATTCTACATACCACAGCAGCTAGTTATAACTAATATTGAGTAGTTCAATACATTAATTAATGTGAATCGTTCATTTTAAAAAATTTTAAGTTCTTCGGGCTATGTCAATTACGATTATCCCAAGACTTTATTATTTTTTTGTGGCACAAAAAAACTTTTTGAATGTCCGGTAGAAACCGATTTCGCTAAAGAAAAAGCTTTTACTGCAGTTAAATATCCTTTTTTCTTCCAAATATTCCTACGAATATGTTTTTTTGACATAGAAATACGTTTTTTTGGAACTGCCATTCAAAAAAAAGGATTACTCGTTTTTATTTATCGTTGTATGTGAAAGACATGTATTGTTCGGAATAGATCGTTTTTTTAATCATTATCTATACTTTATTCTGTGAATAATAGTTTTTTTTTTCACTTTAAACATTTAACACAATTTAACATTTAACATTTAACATAAAATAACAAATAATATATATTAACAAATAATATATATATATCATATATATTTATTATTAATATATATATATATATATTATTATATATTATATTTTATTTATTTTAATATTTTTTTTTTATTTTTTTCATTATTATTGTTTATTGTTATTTTCGAAAGAGATAAGAATTGGTGAATCGGAAACAATTATTAATTATAAAATAAAAAAAAATCTCAATTTGTTTGTTTTCTTATGGAACATACATATCAATATGCATGGATAATACCTTTTCTTCCACTTACAGTTACTATGTCAATAGGATTTGGACTTATACTTATTCCGACAGCAACAAAAAATATTCGTCGTATATGGGCTTTTCCTAGTATTTTTCTGTTAAGTATAGCTATGGGATTTTCGGCTTGTCTGTCTATTCAACAAATAAATGGAAGTTTTATTTATCAATATCTATGGTCTTGGACCATAGATATTGATTTTTCCTTAGAGTTTGGATATTTGATCGATCCGCTTACTTCTATTATGTCAATACTAATTACTACTGTTGGAGTCATGGTTCTTATTTATAGTGACAATTATATGTCTCACGACCAAGGATATTTGAGATTTTTTGCTTATATGAGTTTTTCCAATTCTTCCATGTTGGGATTAGTTACTAGTTCTAATTTGATACAAATTCATATTTTTTGGGAACTAGTGGGAATGTGTTCATATTTATTAATAGGGTTTTGGTTCACACGACCGATTGCCGCAAGTGCTTGTCAAAAAGCTTTTGTAACTAATCGTGTAGGAGATTTTGGTTTATTATTAGGAATCTTAGGTCTTTATTGGATAACAGGTAGTTTGGAATTTCGGGATTTGTTCGAAATAACTAATAACTTGATCCATAATAATGGGGTCAACTCCTTATTTGCTACTTTGTGTGCCTCCTTACTATTTGTCGGTGCAGTTGCTAAATCTGCACAATTCCCCCTCCACGTATGGTTACCTGATGCCATGGAAGGACCTACTCCTATCTCGGCCCTTATACACGCTGCTACTATGGTAGCAGCAGGAATTTTTCTTGTAGCTCGGCTTATTCCTCTTTTCATAGACATACCTTATATAATGAATTTCATTTCTTTAATAGGTATAATAACAGTACTATTAGGAGCTACTTTTTCTCTTGCTCAAAGAGACATTAAAAGAAGTTTAGCCTATTCTACAATGTCTCAATTAGGTTATATTATGTTAGCTCTAGGTATAGGTTCTTATCGAGCGGCTTTATTCCATTTGATCACTCATGCCTATTCTAAAGCTTTATTGTTTTTGGGATCTGGATCTATTATTCATTCAATGGAACCTATTGTTGGATATTCACCAGAAAAAAGTCAAAATATGGTTCTTATGGGTGGTTTAACAAGATATGTTCCAATTACAAGAACTACTTTTTTATTAGGTACACTTTCTCTTTGTGGTATTCCACCTCTTGCTTGTTTTTGGTCCAAAGATGAAATTCTTAATAATAGTTGGTTATATTCACCAATTTTTGCAATAATACCTTATTTCACAATAGGATTAACCGCATTTTATATGTTTCGGGTATATTTACTTACCTTTGATGGGTATTTGCGCGTTTATTTTAAAAATCACAGTAGCACTAAGAATAACTCGTCCTATTCAATATCTCTATGGGGAAAAGAAGCACCAAAAACAGTCAATAAAAATTTACTTTTATCAACAATGAATAGTAAGGTCTACTTTTTTTCAAAAGATACATATAAAATTATTGATAATGATAAGATACGATACTTTAGTACTTACTTTGGAAATAAATATACTTCCATGTATCCTCACGAATCAGACAATACTATGCTATTTCCTCTGCTTGTATTGGTACTATTTACTTTGTTCGTTGGATCAATAGGAATTTCTTTTGATCAAGGAGTAATGGATTTTGATATATTATCGAAATGGTTAACCCCATCCCAAAATCTTTTCCATCCAAATTCGAATTATTCTGTGAATTGGTATGAATTTTTTACAAATTCAATTTTTTCAGTAAGTATAGCCATTTTAGGATTATTCATAGCATATATTTTATATGGGTCTGTTTATTCATTTTTCCAGAATTTGGACTTAATCAATTCATTTGTAAAAGAGAGCCCTAAGAGAATTATCTTGGACCGAATAAAAAGTGTTATATACAATTGGTCATATAATCGTGGTTACATAGATATTTTTTATACTAGAGTTTTAGCCATGAGTATAAGAGGATTAACCGAGCTAACTCAATTTTTTGATAGACATATAATTGATGGAATTACAAATGTAGTTGGCCTTACAAGTTCTCTTATAGGTGAAGGAATCAGATATATGGGGGGGGGCCGAATTTCGTCTTATTTATTCTTATATTTTTTTTATGTATCAATATTTTTATTATTTTTTTTGTTCATTGGTATAAACCCAATAATTATACAGGTCTCCATGGGATAATTTCTTTGTCGTGTACAAAGACATTTTTCGTTCTATCATTTCCGAAAAAGTCGATAAACTAGGTGGATATGTAAAAGATATTTTTTGTTTCCCATTACTTGGACATGTATAAAAAAAATATTGTGACATTTCATTTCGTACAGCATTTTCAAACCGATCATTTTTTATATATCGCAATGGACAATTCCATCGTTTATAATCGAAAAGAAAAGTCACAAGAGGTTTTTCAAACCAGAAATAAGTCTTTTCATTTTTCTCTTCTTTAAGTCTTCCCAATTCCCAATTATCTTGATACCTATCAAGATAAGAATCTTCGTAAACTGGGCTATCTTTATAGCATGTCTCTTTAAAGTGAAAGTGGAATTCCCCCTTTGTTTTTTCCTTTCCATTCACTCGGATCTCTTCCGTTTCATCTATTTTTTCCGGATCTTCC